GTTTATGTAGCTTAATAAATCCAAAGCAAGACACTGAAAATGCCTAGACGGGTTCATAAACCCCATAAACACACAGGTTTGGTCCCGGCCTTTCTATTAACTTATAGCAAGATTACACATGCAAGCATCCCCACTCCAGTGAAGACACCCTGCAAATCACCATGATTAAAAGGAGTAAGTATCAAGCACGCTTAACGCAGCTCAAGACACTTTGCTTAGCCACACCCCCACGGGAAACAGCAGTGACTAATATTTGGCAATAAACGAAAGTTTAACTAAGCTATGCTATTCTAGGGTTGGTCAATTTCGTGCCAGCCACCGCGGCCATACGATTGACCCGAGCTAATAGACATCGGCGTAAAGGGTGTTTTAGATAAATATAACTAAATAAAGCTAAACTCTCTCTAAACTGTAAAAACCTAGCCAACGTAAAATAAACTACGAAAGTGGCTTTAAAAATCTGAATACACCATAGCTAAGGCTCAAACTGAGATTAGATACCCCACTATGCTTAGCCCTAAACTTTAACAGTTAAAACAACAAAACTACTCGCCAGAATACTACAAGCAACAGCTTAAAACTCAAAGGACTTGGCGGTGCTTCATATCCCCCTAGAGGAGCCTGTTCTATAATCGATAAACCCCGATATACCTCACCACCTCTTGCTCAGCCTATATACCGCCATCTTCAGCAAACCTCAACAAGAGACACAAAGTAAGCACAAATGTCCGCGCAAAGACGTTAGGTCAAGGTGTAGCCTATGAGTTGGGAGAAATGGGCTACATTTTCTACCCCAGAAAAACCTACGATAACTCTTATGAAACCTAGGAGTCCAAGGAGGATTTAGTAGTAAACTAAGAATAGAGTGCTTAGTTGAATTAGGCCATGAAGCACGCACACACCGCCCGTCGCTCTCCTCAAATATATTTAAGAATTATTTAACTAAATACTCTAGCTCTTATATAGAGGGGATAAGTCGTAACATGGTAAGTGTACTGGAAGGTGCACTTGGATAAATCAAGGCATAGCTCACGACAAAGCATCCGGCTTACACCCGGAAGACATCAACACCTCTTGATTGCCTTGAGCCAATACTAGCCCAAACCCCAATCAGCACTAATATCAACTTACAGGCAAGCTAAATCATTTACAAATATAGAAGTATAGGTGATAGAAAATTTATTCTGGCGCTATAGATAAAGTACCGTAAGGGAAAGATGAAAAAAGAAACATAAGCACAAAAAAGCAAGGACTCACCCCTGTACCTTCTGCATAATGAACTAACTAGAAATAATTTCGCAAAGAGAACTAAAGCTAAACACCCCGAAACCAGACGAGCTACCCAAAAACAGCTAAAAGAGCACACCCGTCTATGTAGCAAAATAGTGGGAAGATTTCTGGGTAGAGGTGACACGCCTATCGAGCCTGGTGATAGCTGGTTATCCAAGATAGAATTTTAGTTCAACTTTAAGCCTACCCACAGAACTACTAGTCTCCCTGTAAGCTTAATTGTTAGTCTAAAGAGGGACAGCTCTTTAGACACTAGGAAAAAACCTTATATAGAGAGTAAAAATTTCGACTCCCATAGTTGGCCTAAAAGCAGCCATCAATTAAGAAAGCGTTCAAGCTCAACTCAATTACCTAAAGAAATCCCAGACATCTTACTGAACTCCTTGCACTACATTGGATTAATCTATTATATTATAGAAGCAATAATGCTAGCATTAGTAACATGAATAAATTCTCCTGGCATATGCCTAAATCAGAACAAAACTTTACTGATACCTAACAGCCAAATGCTAATAACTATAAACAAGTCAGCACTATGTATACTGTTAACCCAACACAGGCATGCTTTCAAGGAAAGGTTAAAAAAAGTAAAAGGAACTCAGCAAATATAACCCCGCCTGTTTACCAAAAACATCACCTCTAGCATTACCAGTATTAGAGGCACTGCCTGCCCGGTGACACATGTTTAACGGCCGCGGTACCCTGACCGTGCAAAGGTAGCATAATCACTTGTTCTTTAAATAAGGACTTGTATGAATGGCGAGACGAGGGTTCAACTGTCTCTTACTTTTAACCAGTGAAATTGACCTGTCTGTGAAGAGGCAGACATAAAATAATAAGACGAGAAGACCCTGTGGAGCTTTAACTCACTAATGCAAACAAAATCAACACAAATCCACGGACCTAATATACTCTGTCCTTGTATTAGAAGTTTTGGTTGGGGTGACCTCGGAGCACAACTAAACCTCCGAATAAGCTATGCCAAGACCACACAAGTCAAAGCGAACTACCACACACAATTGATCCAATAACTTGACCAACGGAACAAGTTACCCCAGGGATAACAGCGCAATCCTATCCCAGAGTCCATATCGACGATAGGGTTTACGACCTCGATGTTGGATCAGGACATCCTGATGGTGCAGCAGCTATCAAGGGTTTGTTTGTTCAACAATTAAAGTCCTACGTGATCTGAGTTCAGACCGGAGCAATCCAGGTCGGTTTCTATCTATTCTACATTTCTCCCTGTACGAAAGGACAAGAGAAATAAGGCCCACTTCACAAAGCGCCCTCCTTTCATAAATGATCTGGTCTTAATTTAATAAAACCCACAAGTACACCCCAAGAACAGGGATTGTTAAGATGGCAGAGCCCGGCAATTGCATAAAACTTAAGACTTTACAATCAGAGGTTCAATTCCTCTTCTTAACACCATGTTCACAATAAACCTTCTACTTATTACTTTACCTATCCTCGCCGCCATAGCCTTTCTTACACTTACAGAACGAAAATTACTAGGCTATATACAACTACGTAAAGGACCCAATGTTGTAGGCCCCTACGGATTACTACAACCCTTTGCCGATGCAATAAAGCTCTTCACCAAAGAACCCCTAAAACCTTCAACCTCTACAACTATCCTTTACATTATTGCACCAGCCCTAGCCTTTTTTATTGCCCTCCTCCTATGAATACCCCTTCCTATACCCAACTCCCTAATTAATCTTAACCTAGGACTTCTATTTATTTTAGCTGCATCTAGCCTAACCGTCTATTCTATCTTATGATCAGGATGAGCATCAAACTCTAACTATGCATTAATCGGAGCGCTACGAGCAGTTGCCCAAACAATTTCATATGAAGTAACTCTCGCCATTATTCTACTGTCAATCTTACTAACAAGCGGCTCATTTAACATCTATACACTTATTACAACACAAGAACACCTTTGACTTCTCCTACCATCATGACCTTTAGCTATAATATGGTTTACCTCTACATTAGCGGAAACCAATCGAGCCCCCTTTGATCTTACAGAAGGAGAATCAGAACTAGTGTCAGGCTTTAACATCGAGTATGCAGCAGGCCCATTCGCCCTTTTCTTCATAGCTGAATATATAAATATTATTATGATAAATGCCCTAACAGCTATAATTTTTCTAGGTACACTATATCCTATTTACTCACCAGAACTATTCACAACATGCTTTGTTTCCAAAACACTCCTTCTAACCTCTTTATTCCTATGAATTCGAGCAACCTATCCTCGTTTCCGCTATGACCAGCTTATACATCTACTATGAAAAAATTTTCTCCCCCTTACACTAGCATTTCTTATATGGTATATTTCAGTTCCCATTATAATTTCTGGCATCCCTCCTCAAAACTAGAAATATGTCTGACAAAAGAGTTACTTTGATAGAGTAAACAATAGAGGTGCTTAACCCTCTTATTTCTAGAAATATAGGCATCGAACCTACTCCTGAGAATTCAAATTTCTCCGTGCCACCTATTACACCTCCTTCTAAGTAAGGTCAGCTAAATAAGCTATCGGGCCCATACCCCGAAAATGTTGGTTATACCCTTCCCATACTAATTAACCCACTAGCCCAACTTGTTATCTATTTTACCATAATTATAGGTACTTTCATTACATCACTCAGCTCCCACTGGTTCCTTGCCTGAGCGGGCCTGGAAATAAATATATTAGCTTTCACCTCAATCCTAATTAAAAAAGCAAACTCTCGCTCCACAGAAGCTGCTACTAAATATTTTCTCGTACAATCTACCGCATCCATAATTCTCATAATAGCAATTATATGCAATAACTTATTCCCCGGACAATGGGCCATAATAAATAACCCTAACCAACTCTCAACCATAGTCATAATAATAGCCCTTGCTATAAAACTAGGAATAGCCCCCTTTCACTTTTGAATTCCAGAAGTCACCCAAGGAACACCCCTAATCCCCGGCCTACTTCTCCTCACATGACAAAAACTAGCTCCTATTTCAATTATATACCAAATACACTCATCAATTAACACAAACGCTCTTATAGCCCTATCAGCCCTATCCATCATAACAGGCAGCTGAGGAGGCCTCAATCAAACACAACTACGTAAAATTCTAGCATACTCTTCAATCACACACATAGGCTGAATAATAATAACACTAACATATAATCCAAACATCACAACTTTTTATTTATTCACATATATTATTCTAACAACCACCGCATTCCTTGCTCTAAACCTAAACTCAAACACCACAACCCTAATATTATCACGCACATGAAATAAATTAACCTGACTAATACCACTAATATCATCCACTCTTCTATCCATAGGAGGCCTACCCCCACTAACTGGCTTCCTACCCAAATGAATTACTATTCAAGAACTTACAAAAAATAATAACTTCATTATACCCACTATTATAATTACTATAACTCTACTTAATCTATATTTTTATCTACGCCTAATCTATATTATTTCTATAACACTACTCCCCACATCTAATAATACAAAAATAAAATGACAATTCGAAAATACAAAACCCATACCTCTCATTCCCCTACTCATTATTCTAACCACTTTCCTTTTACCACTATCTCCAACAACTTTAACTATCTTCTAGAAATTTAGGTTAAATAAGACCGAAAGCCTTCAAAGCTCTAAGTAAGTTAGTATACTTAATTTCTGAAATATATTAAGGACTGCAAAACTCTACTCTGCATCAACTGAACGCAAATCAGTCACTTTAATTAAGCTAAGCCCCTACTAGATTAATGGGATTCAAACCCACAAAAACCTAGTTAACAGCTAAGTGCCTTAATCAACTGGCTTTAATCTACTTCTCCCGCCGTCCAGGGAAAAAAGGCGGGAGAAGCCCCGGCAGAAATCTCAAACTGCTCCCTTGAATTTGCAATTCAACATGAAAATCACCTCGGGGCTGGTAAAAAGAGGACTTAACCTCTGTCCTTAGGTTTACAGCCTAATGCTTACTCAGCCATTTTACCCTTTTTCACCTATGCTCATTAACCGCTGACTGTTCTCCACAAATCACAAAGATATTGGAACCTTATATTTATTATTTGGTGCATGAGCTGGAACTGCAGGCATAGCTATAAGTCTTCTCATCCGAGCCGAATTAGGCCAGCCCGGTAACCTATTAGGCAACGATCATATCTATAATGTTATCGTTACAGCCCATGCATTTGTTATAATTTTCTTTATAGTTATACCCATCATAATTGGGGGGTTCGGAAACTGATTAGTACCTTTAATAATTGGGGCCCCTGACATAGCGTTTCCCCGTCTAAACAATATAAGCTTCTGACTTCTCCCACCATCATTTCTACTTCTTCTCGCATCAGCCATAGTAGAAGCCGGTGCAGGAACAGGCTGAACAGTTTATCCTCCTTTAGCAGGAAACCTATCTCACCCAGGAGCTTCTGTAGACTTGACTATTTTCTCACTTCATCTAGCAGGCATTTCCTCTATTCTAGGGGCTATTAACTTTATTACAACTATTATTAATATAAAACCCCCTGCAATATCCCAATATCAAACCCCCCTATTTGTTTGATCGGTTCTAATCACAGCAATTCTACTTCTCCTTTCCCTCCCTGTACTAGCCGCCGGCATTACAATACTATTGACGGACCGTAACCTTAACACCACTTTCTTCGACCCTGCCGGAGGAGGAGATCCTATTTTATATCAGCACCTATTTTGATTCTTCGGTCACCCCGAAGTCTATATTCTTATTCTCCCTGGTTTTGGGATAATCTCTCACATCGTAACATACTACTCTGGAAAAAAAGAGCCATTCGGGTATATGGGAATAGTCTGGGCCATAATATCAATTGGATTCCTAGGCTTCATTGTGTGAGCTCACCACATGTTTACAGTTGGTATAGACGTTGATACACGAGCCTATTTTACCTCTGCCACTATAATTATTGCAATTCCAACTGGCGTCAAAGTTTTCAGCTGACTCGCTACATTACACGGAGGAAATATCACATGATCCCCCGCAATACTTTGAGCCTTAGGTTTTATTTTCCTTTTCACTGTAGGGGGTCTGACTGGTATTGTACTAGCAAACTCATCATTAGATATTGTACTGCACGATACCTATTATGTAGTAGCTCACTTCCACTATGTGCTATCAATAGGAGCTGTCTTTGCTATCATAGGAGGCTTCATTCACTGATTTCCCCTATTCTCCGGCTATACTCTAGACCAAATCTGCGCCAAAGCCCACTTTATTATTATATTTGTAGGTGTAAACATAACTTTCTTTCCGCAACACTTCCTTGGCTTATCCGGAATACCACGACGCTATTCAGACTATCCTGATGCCTATACTACATGAAATATTGTATCATCTGTAGGCTCCTTTATTTCCCTAGTAGCAATACTATTAATAGTCTACATAATCTGAGAAGCTTTTGCTTCTAAACGCAAAGTACTATTAATTGAACAACCCACTTCCAATCTAGAGTGACTATATGGCTCTCCCCCACCCTACCATACATTTGATGAGCCAACTTTTATTAAAACTAAATAAAAAAGGAAGGAATCGAACCTTCTGAAGTTGATTTCAAGCCAACCCTATAACCCCTATAACTTTTTCAATAAGATATTAGAAAAATTATTTCATAGCTTTGTCAAAGCTAAATTATAGGGTATATCCTATATATCTTATATGGCCCACCCCGTTCAACTAGGCCTACAAGATGCCACATCCCCTATCATAGAAGAGCTAATTGCATTCCATGATCACGCCTTTATAATCGTAACCTTAATCAGCTTCCTAGTTTTGTATGTTTTATCATCCGTACTCACAACAAAACTAACCAATACCAATATCACAGATGCCCAAGAGATAGAAACTATTTGGACTGTCTTACCCGCAGTTATTTTGGTCTTAATTGCTCTCCCGTCCCTACGTATTCTATACTTGACAGACGAAATTAACAATCCCTCCTTTACCATCAAATCAATTGGCCATCAATGATACTGAACCTACGAGTATACAGACTATGGGGGATTGATCTTCAACTCTTATATACTCCCACCGCTATTTTTGAACCCAGGGGATCTTCGACTTCTAGAAGTTGATAACCGAGTAGTACTTCCAATTGAAGCCCCTGTTCGTATAATAATTACATCCCAAGACGTCTTACACTCATGAACTATTCCCACACTGGGCCTAAAAACAGATGCAATTCCCGGGCGCTTAAACCAAACTACATTTACTGCCATACGACCAGGCGTCTACTACGGACAATGCTCAGAAATCTGCGGCGCAAACCACAGTTTTATACCAATTGTTGCAGAGTTAATCCCCTTAAAAATCTTTGAGATAGGGCCCGTATTTACCCTATAGATATACCGCACCTGTTCCACTTAATCTGCCCCAAAATATCAAGACCCATTGTATAGCTGCCACAGCATTAGCCTTTTAAGCTAAAGACTGGGAAATATTTTTCTCTACAGTGAAATGCCTCAGCTAAACACATCTACATGATTTATTACTATTATTACCATACTACCTACACTATATCTTATTATACAACTAAAATTATTAAAAACAACTTATTATTTTTCTCCCTCACAAAAAGCCTCTGACATACAATCATTTAATAACCCCTGACAATTAAAATGAACGAAAATTTGTTTGCCCCTTTCACAGCTCCATCACTCCTAGGCCTGCCCGCTGTAATACCCATCATTCTATTTCCTACACTGTTAATTTCAACTTCTAAGGGTCTTATCAATAACCGACTAGTTACTATTCAACAAAACCTGATTCAAGTGGTTCTAAAACAAATAATAATAACACAGAGTACCAAAGGACAAGCTTGATCTCTAATATTAATATCCCTATTTATTTTCATTGCCACGACTAATCTTCTCGGGCTTTTACCTCATTCATTCACGCCCACTGCTCAACTATCCATAAATCTAGCCATGGCAATTCCTTTATGAGCAGGCACAGTAATTACAGGTCTCCGCTTCAAAACCAAAAACTCCTTAGCCCACTTTCTACCACAAGGCACACCCACACCTCTTATTCCCATGCTAGTAATTATCGAAACTATCAGCTTGTTTATTCAACCAGTAGCCCTAGCTGTACGCCTAACCGCTAATATTACAGCAGGGCATCTACTCATACACCTAATCGGAAATGCCGCGCTAGCATTATCAATCAACAATTTCTTTGCAAGCTCTTTAATTCTGGCACCCCTAATAGCACTAATAATTCTAGAAATCGCAGTTGCCCTAATTCAAGCCTACGTCTTCACACTACTGGTAAGCCTTTACCTACATGATAATACTTAATGACACACCAAACCCACCCCTATCATATAGTCAAACCTAGTCCATGACCACTAACAGGAGCTTTCTCAGCTCTCCTAATAACATCAGGCCTAATTATATGATTTCACTTTTATTCTACAATTTTACTAATACTAGGACTATTGACCAGCATGCTAACAATATATCAATGGTGACGTGATATTATCCGAGAGAGCACTTATCAAGGCCATCATACAGCACCAGTTCAAAAAGGCCTCCGTTACGGAATAATTTTATTTATTATTTCAGAGGCCTTCCTGTTCGCTGGTTTCTTCTGAGCATTCTACCACTCAAGTCTTGCCCCCACGCCACACCTAGGAGGACACTGACCACCGACAGGTATTATCCCCCTAAATCCTTTAGAAGTGCCCCTTCTAAATACCTCTGTACTACTTGCATCAGGAGTCACAATTACCTGAGCCCATCACAGCTTAATAGAAAATAACCGAAAACAAACAATCCAAGCCCTGTTTATTACAATCTTATTAGGCATCTACTTCACCCTATTACAAATTTCAGAATACTATGAAGCACCTTTTACTATCTCTGATGGTATCTATGGCTCAACATTTTTTATTGCCACCGGCTTCCATGGTTTCCACGTTATTATTGGATCTACATTCCTTACCGTTTGTTTTATTCGCCAGCTGTTATACCATTTCACGTCAAAACACCATTTTGGCTTTGAGGCCGCCGCTTGGTACTGACACTTTGTAGACGTCGTTTGACTTCTTCTCTATATCTCTATTTACTGATGAGGTTCTTATCCTTTTAGTATAACTAGTACAGCTGACTTCCAATCAGCTAGCTTCGACAATATTCGAAAAGGGATAATTAACCTAATATTCGCCCTAACAATTAACACCCTTCTAACCTTATTTCTAATAATTATCATATTCTGATTACCTCAACTGAGTTCTTACGCAGAAAAAGCTAACCCTTATGAATGCGGGTTTGATCCACTAAACCCCGCCCGCATTCCTTTCTCAATAAAATTCTTTCTGGTCGCCATCACCTTTTTACTATTTGACTTAGAAATTGCCCTACTATTACCTCTTCCATGAGCTCTCCAAACAACAAATATTCCTGCAATAGCCAAGTCATCAATTACACTAATCACCATTTTAACCCTCAGTCTAGCCTATGAATGAACTCAAAAGGGGCTAGACTGGACTGAATTGGTAAGTAGTTTAAGTAAAACAAATGATTTCGACTCATTAGATTATGATAATCATACTAACCAAATGCCCATTATTTACATAAACATTATATTATCATTTATTATCTCACTCTTAGGTATATTAATTTATCGCTCACACCTAATATCCTCCCTACTATGCCTAGAGGGAATAATACTCTCACTATTTATCATAAGTACTCTAATAGCCTTAAACATACACTTCCCTCTAGCTAATATTGTACCGGTTGCTCTACTAGTATTTGCCGCCTGTGAAGCAGCAGTAGGTCTCGCCCTATTAGTTTCAATCTCAAACACATATGGCCTAGATTATGTCCACAACCTAAGCTTACTTCAATGTTAAAAATAATTTGCCCCACAATTATATTAATACCAATAACATGATTCTCTAAAAACAGCATAATCTGAATTAATTTAACCATGCACAGCTTAATTATTAGCATTATCCCTATTCTATTTTTCAACCAAACTAGTAACAATCTTATTGGCTATTCAACCTATTTCTCTTCCGACCCATTATCAACGCCTCTCCTAACACTAACCGCCTGACTCTTGCCCCTTATAGTTATAGCAAGCCAATATCATCTACACAACGAAAGTCCTTCACGAAAAAAACTCTATCTCTCTATAATAATCTTACTACAAATTTCCCTAATCATAACATTTATAGCCACAGAATTAATCTTATTTTATATCCTATTCGAAACAACCCTAATCCCCACCCTAATTATTATTACTCGATGGGGTAATCAAGCAGAACGCCTCAACGCAAGTACATACTTTCTATTCTATACACTAGCCGGTTCTCTCCCCCTACTAATTATATTAATATATACGCAAAACAGCCTAGGTTCATTAAATATTATGCTATTAACACTTACGGCCCAAAAACTAACAATCACCTGATCCCATAGCTTAACTTGACTGGCATGTATAATAGCCTTTATAGTGAAAATGCCTCTATATGGCTTACACTTATGACTTCCCAAAGCTCACGTTGAGGCCCCTATCGCCGGATCAATAGTACTTGCCGCAGTGCTTTTAAAACTAGGTGGCTATGGTATGATTCGACTCACATCAATCCTCAACCCCCTAACCGAATATATAGCCTATCCCTTCCTTATATTATCTTTGTGAGGCATAATTATAACAAGCTCAACTTGTCTCCGACAAACGGACCTAAAGTCACTTATCGCATATTCTTCCGTAAGCCATATAGCCCTAGTAACTATGGCCTCCCTTATCCAAACCCCCTGAAGCTTTACTGGCGCGGTTATCCTTATAATTGCCCACGGGCTCACTTCATCTATACTATTCTGCCTAGCTAACTCAAACTACGAACGAACCCACAGTCGCATTATAATACTCTCTCGAGGACTTCAAACCCTACTTCCACTCATAGCCTTCTGATGATTTATGGCAAACCTCACTAATTTAGCCTTACCTCCCACTATTAATCTAATTGGAGAGCTATTAGTAGTAGTAACTTCATTTTCTTGGTCGCATGTTACCATTATATTCACAGGACTAAATATGCTAATCACTGCCCTTTATTCCCTGCATATATTTACTACAACACAACGAGGAGTACTAACCTTTCATATTATCAGTATAAAACCCTCCTTTACACGAGAAAATATACTGATATTTATACATATATCCCCTATTATTCTTCTATCCCTCAATCCCAGTATTATCATAGGCTTCACCCCCTGTAAATATAGTTTAACCAAAACATTAGATTGTGAATCTAAATACAGAAACTCACTGCTTCTTATTTACCGAGAAAGCTTGCAAGGACTGCTAACCCATGCCCCCGCACTTAATAAGGCGGCTATCTCAACTTTTAAAGGATAACAGCTATCCACTGGTCTTAGGAACCAAAAACATTGGTGCAACTCCAAATAAAAGTAATAATATGCACACCTCCATTGTCATGCTAACCCTAACTTCTCTAGTTTTTCCAGCTATTATAGCCCTTATTAAACCCAACAAAAATTACTTATACCCTAATTATGTAAAAACAACTATAATATATGCCTTTATTATTAGCCTCCTTCCAACAGCCCTGTACATTCTCCTAGATCAAGACACAATTATCTCAAACTGACATTGAACAACTATTCAATCATTAGAGTTAGTAATAAGCTTCAAACTAGATTACTTCTCCATATTATTTACCCCAATTGCACTATTTGTCACTTGATGTATTATAGAGTTCTCACTATGATATATGAACTCAGACCCAAACATTAATCAATTCTTTAAGTATCTCCTCATTTTCCTCATCACCATATTAATTTTAATTACCGCCAATAATCTCTTTCAATTTTTCATTGGATGGGAAGGTGTAGGAATTATATCATTTCTACTAATTAGCTGATGACATGCCCGAACAGACGCCAATACAGCAGCAATCCAAGCAATCTTATATAACCGTATTGGCGATATTGGGCTCGTTCTAGCCATAGCATGATTTTTCCTTAATTATAACTCATGAGACTTTCAGCAAATATTTATCCTAAACTCTGGCCTAAATTCTCTCCCACTAATAGGTCTTCTCTTAGCAGCAACAGGAAAATCAGCTCAACTTGGCCTTCACCCTTGACTACCCTCTGCTATAGAAGGCCCAACTCCAGTTTCAGCTCTACTTCATTCTAGCACTATAGTAGTAGCTGGAGTATTTTTACTCATTCGCTTCCATCCTATAACAGAAAATAATATTTTAATTCAAAGCCTTACACTATGTCTAGGAGCTATTACCACTATTTTTATAGCTATCTGCGCTCTAACACAAAATGACATTAAAAAAATCGTAGCTTTCTCCACCTCAAGCCAACTAGGCTTAATGATAGTTACCATCGGCATTAATCAACCACACCTAGCATTCCTACACATCTGTACCCACGCTTTCTTCAAAGCCATACTATTTATTTGCTCTGGGTCCATTATTCACAACCTAAACAATGAACAAGACATTCGAAAAATAGGAGGCCTATTTAAAACAATACCCCTTACCTCAACTTCCCTAACTATTGGCAGTCTAGCGCTTACAGGTATACCATTTCTCACAGGCTTCTACTCTAAGGATCTCATTATCGAAACCGCAAGCACATCATACACTAATGCCTGAGCCCTGTCTATTACTCTCATCGCCACCTCCCTAACAAGCGCCTACAGCACTCGGACCATTATCCTAACACTAACAGGACAACCTCGCTTTTCAGCCTCAGTTTATATTAATGAAAATAATCCAGCCCTACTAAATCCCATAAAACGTCTAACAATAGGCAGCTTATTCGCAGGGTTTGTTATCATCAATAATATTACCCCCACTATATATCCTCCACTAACAATACCTCTTTACCTAAAATTCCTAGCCCTTTGCGTAGTCACCCTAGGTTTTCTAATAGCCCTAGATTTAACTCTTATAACCAATAAACTCAAAATAGATGCCCCATCACATATATTTAAATTTTCCAACATGCTGGGGTATTATCCTACTACAATCCACCGAATGATCCCATATCAAAATCTAATCATGAGCCAAAATCTAGCCTTTCTCTTACTAGACTTAATCTGACTAGAAAAATCTATACCCAAAACAATTTCACACACCCATACTGTTGCTTCTATAATCACAACGACTCAAAAAGGCATGATTAAGCTTTATTTCCTCTCTTTTCTTATTCCCCTCCTTATAATTCCACTCTTAATAATATAGCCTATTGCCTCGAGTAATTTCAATAACAATATATACACCAACAAATAATGTTCAACCAACAACTACCACTAGTCAACGCCCATAATCATATAAAGCACCTGCACCAATAGAGTCTTCTCGAACTAATCCTGACCCCTCCCCCTCAAAAATTACTCAACCTCCCATGTTATTTAAATTAATCTCCATTAACTCACCATAATCTAATACTCACAAGACTAACCCTACCTCTATTGCTAGTCCAACTAACAAACTACCTAAAACCTCGAACCCTGAAACCCAGGTTTCAGGGTATTCTTCAATAGCCATTGCAGTGGTATAACCAAAAACAACCATTATACCGCCCAAATAAATTAAAAATATTATTAAACCTATATAGGTACCCCCATAATTCAAAATAATCACACAACCAACAATACCGCTAACAATCAACGCTAGACCCCCATAAATAGGAGAAGGCTTAGAAGAAAATCCAACAAATCCTATAATCAATAGTACACTGAGTAAAAACAATATATATGACATTGTTTCCACATGGGTTCCAACCATGACCAATGATATGAAAAACCATCGTTGTAATTCAACTACAAAAACACTAATGACAGCTACACGTAAAGCCAATTTAATTATAAAAATAATCAACCATTCCCTTACTGACTTACCCACTCCATCAAATATCTCCGCGTGGTGAAACTTCGGTTCTCTACTAGCAACCTGCTTGATACTGCAAATTATTACAGGCTTATTTCTAGCAATACATTACTCACCAGACACCTCCTCCGCCTTTTCCTCTATTGCACATATTACCCGAGACGTAAATTATGGTTGAATTATCCGCTACCTCCACGCCAATGGTGCCTCTATGTTCTTTATCTGCCTATTTCTACACGTAGGCCGAGGTTTATATTACGGTTCATTTCTCCTCCTTGAAACCTGAAATATCGGTATTATTCTACTACTTATAACCATAGCAACAGCCTTCATGGGTTATGTACTCCCATGAGGACAGATATCATTCTGAGGCGCCACAGTAATCACAAATCTATTATCCGCAATCCCATATATTGGGACCGACCTTGTCCAATGACTTTGAGGAGGATATTCCATCGATAATCCAACCCTTACACGATTTTTTACCCTTCACTTTATCCTACCCTTTATTATCGCAACCTTCACAATCTTACACCTACTTTTCCTACATGAAACAGGGTCAAATAATCCCTGCGGGATCCCCTCCGATTCCGACAAAATCCCCTTCCACCCCTATTATACAACTAAGGATATCCTGGGCATTGCCCTTCTCCTCCTTATCCTAATAACATTAGTGTTATTTTCACCCGACCTTTTAAGCGACCCAGATAACTACATACCAGCCAACCCGCTGAGCACCCCACCACATATTAAACCAGAATGATATTTCCTGTTCGCATACGCGATCCTACGGTCCGTTCCCAATAAATTAGGGGGGGTCTTGGCACTTCTACTATCCATTCTCATCCTGACAATCGTACCTATACTCCACAAGTCCAAACAACAGAGCATAATATTCCGCCCACTAAGTCAATTCCTATTATGATTCCTAATCATAATTCTATTAATTCTTACCTGAATTGGGAGTCAACCAGTAAACCAACCCTTCATTGCAATTGGACAAGCAGCATCCATAATATATTTCATTACAATCTTAATCTTAATACCTCTTGCTTCCCTAATCGAAAACAACCTCCTCAAATGAACCTGCCCTCGTAGTATAAATTCAGTACACCGGTCTTGTAAACCGGAGATGGACAATTCTCCCTAGGACAACTCAGAAAGAAAGCACCTAGCTTCGCCACCAATACCCAAAATTGACGTTCTATCTAAACTACTTTCTGTATTCTAAGGAGACACAACTCTTAGAGAGCAACTTAGTACAATTTAATTTTATATGCCCTTATGTAATTCGTGCATAACTGCTAGTCACCATGGATATTATATAGTACTATAAGTGTTTAACCGTACATAGTACATGCATTTACATATTTACTATAAATTCTTAAACACATGCTTACAAGCAAGAACTCTGTTCTAATAAATCAACTGTAATACATAACCCTCAAGCATCCAAGGCCTACCGGTATGTTCCACTAGAATATCAACCAAACCAGATACTCCATAACCGTACATAGTACATTACACCCTTTACCGGACATAGCACATTTTAACTAAGCCCTTATTAATATTCCTCTACAACACGGATGACCCTTGTCAATTGGGTGTCCCTTGTTCACCATCCTCCGTGAAATCAATATCCCGCACAAGAGTGCTACTCTCCTCGCCCCGGGCCCATAACTCGTGGGGGTAGCTACACATAACATCATGGACATCTGGTTCTTACCTCAGGGCCATGTTATCAAGATCGCCCACACGTTCCCCTTAAATAAGACATCTCGATGGATCACGGGTCTATCACCCTATTAACCAGTCACGGGAGCTTTCCATGCATTTGGTATCTTTTATCTCTGGTCTGCACGCGACCCCATTGCAGTATGCTGGTCTCGCCACAATTAGTCCCGCAGCGCCTGTCTTTGATTCCTGGTCCATACCCTTATTTACCGCACCTACGTTCCATATTTTAATCCCCCATGAACTTATACAAGGTGTTATTTAATTCATGCTTGTAAGACATATAAATATTTAATTACACGCACACTCTCACGCGCCTAACCCCAGGCATGACAAACTAACTCATCTCAAACCCCCCCTCCCCCCATCTCCGACCACTCCCATATAATTTGCCTTTGCCAAACCCCAAAAACAAAAGCCTGACTACCTAGCCGAAGATTGCATTTTCATCTTTAGGGTGTACACAACCTCACCTCTCACCCTCTCAACTAATAAATTTTTTTATTTACCAGCCTTAGCATCTCCACCAAACCCCAAAGATAGCATTCACAATTCTCACTATCGT